GTCATAATTACTTTCTTCAAATTTGTCTATATTTACTGTTAATTATGTATAATTTTTGTAAAAATAAATTCTGTCGAATCCATTTGAAAAACTCATGTAGACATGTAGAATCCAATTTTCATTATCTAACCAAATCAAGAGTATACCCTTAGAAAGTGATTCAGAAATTAAACTGTAAACAACCTGTTTTTGTTCTTTCACTTGGGGTATTAATTAATGTAAAAGGCGTAATACCACCCTTTCCCTTTACTCTTCTTTCACAAATATGCGAGCTCCATACTTCATATATAATTGGGATATAATAAAAATTACCATATATAGCACAAAATTTCTCCACCGATTCCTTTTAGTCGAGCTTCTCTGTCTGGCATTATACCTTCAGAAGTAGAAAGAATTACAACCCCCATCCCGCCTAAAATTCTCGGGATTCCTTGATAGTTAGAATAGATTCGTAAACCAGGTCGACTGATCCGTTTTAATTTTAAATTGAAAACTTTTCTATCAGGTCCCTTCCTATTTCTTCTATGTCGTAGGGTTAAAACTAAAAAATATTTGTTGCTTTCCTGATGTTTCCTCATGTTTTCAATAAAACCTTCTCGTAAAAGGATTTTAACAATGTTTTTACTGATGTTAGTATAGGGTATTCGAAATGTTCTTTTTTTATTTATGCCAGCATTTCGTATATAGGTTAGTAGGTTACCAATAGTGTCTTTACTCATAATAAACTAAGATTTGAATTGTTCCCTAATTTTGATATAATCAGCATGCTCTTTTTGAATTTTTTATTAATTTTTAAACATTTATGAATTATTCTGATTAAAGGCATATACGTGAGACACAAACAAGCTACTAAATTAACTTATAATTAATCAATTTCATTCAAATAGTCTAAACAGTAAAACTGTATTATATCCTAATCTTATAATACTTCAGGTGCTAATGAAACTATTTTAGTGAAATTTAACTGTCTTAATTCCCGGGCAATTGCCCCAAAGATTCGAGTTCCTTTTGGATTTCCTTCTTGATCAATAACAACTGCAGCATTGTCATCATATCGTATTATCATACCAGTTTTACGTTTGAGTTCTTTACAAGTACGTACAATTACGGCTCTGATTACTTCGGATCTTTCTAGCGGTGTATTTGGTATTGCTTCCTTGATTACAGCAACAACAACGTCACCGATTTGAGCATATCGTCGATTACTAGCTCCTATAATTCGAATACACATCAATTTTCTGGCTCCGCTGTTATCCGCTACATTCAAATGGGTTTGAGGTTGAATCATATCATTTTTATTTATTGTTTCAATGCAAAGGCGACGTAAAAAAAAGGAAATATTGGTTTTCAAAAGAAAAAAAGAAATCTACAAGTGTTTTTTTTCATCCGAAAAATATCTTTCTTTTGGTTTTACACTCCTATCCTGAAATAATCAATTGAGTTCGTATAGGCATTTTTGATGCCGCTATTGAAATAGCTTTTCTGGCTATATTTTCCGGTACTCCGCTCATTTCATAAAGTATTCTACCTGGTTTAATGACAGCTACCCAATATTCAGGAGATCCCTTTCCTGAACCCATACGTGTTTCTGTAGGTCTTACTGTAACTGGTTTGTCTGGAAATATACGTACCCATATTTTTCCGCCGCGGCGTGCGTTTCTTGTCATTCCTCGTCGCCCTGCTTCTATTTGTCTAGATGTGACCCAAGCAGGTTCAAGCGCTTGAAGGGCATATCGACCAAAGCAAATATGATTTCCTCGATAAGACATTCCTTTCATTCTTCCTCTATGGTGTTTACGAAATCGGGTTCTTTTGGGGTTATAGTTGATGGTTCTTTATTATTTCCATCTCTATTACAGAGCTGGACATGATAGTTTCATTTCATCCAGCTCCTCGCGAACGAAATCATTATAAAATAATATACATCTATTTAATGAATAATATATGGAAATACTATATTAAATCATAAGAGTTTTTGATAATTTATTATCAATTTGTATATCCTTTTTGAGATATAAATAAAAATGCATTAGATTTAGATCTAGATTTATATAAAATTAGGTTTCTTATAAGGTTTTAACGAATCTTTATTTTGTTTTGCGTTTTAGTAGCATATTGGATGTACTACAATTTTGAAATCTTAAAAAGAAAAATTTTCGCGGGCGAATATTTACTCTAGTTAATATTCAGTTTATAGGATCAGTTGATGGCATGATTTTTATTTGAGGATTAATTCATGCCATGCTTTTAATCAGAATAAATGAATTGATTTCTAGTTCGTTCCGCCATCCTACCCAATGAATCATTAGGATTCGTTTTCAATAGAATCTTATGCAATCACAGGTTCTGTCGTTCCCATCGCTTCGCGATTAATGGTTAGGTCTTAATTCTACAATGGAGCCCTTAATGAAATTTGTTATTGAGTCAATCCTCTCAGTTTTTATTGACTCGGGGCTCTTGATTTTTTTATTATTTCTTTTTTCTTAATAGAACATTTTTG